GCGAATCCCTGTTTGTATCCTTTGAGCGCACGCCCATAAGTAGCGATCAAGGAAATCGATCAAACGATCCCAATACCGTGAAAGAGAAACTTCCCAGATCCAGGGAAGCTTATCATAAAGGGCTTCGACAAGGGGTTTTATTCGTTCTTTGAGCAAAAAGATAAAGATCGGATAGATTCGAACCGCAATTGCAAAGGTAATAACTACTATGCTAGCCTAAATCATGATCTTCACCAACTTGGATTTGGTTCTCTCGCGAAAATCGCGAGTTGCAGAGATGAGAACCATGAAAAGCAAGATCCCGAATAAGAAAACAGAAACCGAGGAAACCACAAGAGTGAAGACTAGTAGAGTCTCGTCTTTTGTCATTCTTTGCTCCTTTTTCACTCAATGATTCATTCGAATTTCCCAACCAAAAATTCTATATGTCTATTCTACGATATTTCTATATATAGAATATGATATCTAATATGACACCCGATTTGTCAAAGGGATTGGTGACTTACCCATTTCATATAGCAATCCCTGATCAAAGAGAGAACAATATCCATTTCAAAACATTTCTAACGGATTCCTTGGTTCGGACCGACAAAGTAATGGCACTCGATTATTATCAACCCGACTGCAATCTTTTTCTGTCGGTAAGGATTGCACCAGAGCACCTTCTACTTCTAATAGGCCATGAACTATAGATAGAGAAGAATCATTCTGAGCGAGTCCATAAGAAGCGACCCACTTTTTCATCGGTTCCGGGGGAAGACCAAAGATCTTGCGCGACCGGTCCGCCAGAAAAACTCAAAAGAGAAAGAAGTCTCGTTAATCTCCTCATGCTCGTTCCAAGTTCGAAGTACCGTTTGGCCAAAGAAAAACCCGCTTCCTGACACGATTCGATTGCCTCTTTATATAGATAGATATAGGATCTATGGGGTTATTACTTAGAAGTCTATTTTGTACAAGATCCCCTCCTATCTGATAGAAAAGGGTCCCATGATCCCGAGCCGGTCTTATCTTGGCTCGCAAACCCCAAGTTTGTCTATGAAGAGCTAATCTAATTGTATTAGTTTCTATAATGGATTTCTTATGTGGAATACTAATGGATAGGGCCCCGTTGCTAAGTGCTACAAGATCTAATGCACTGGAACCCGTGGTTATGGACCCGAATCCTTTAGTATGGAACATTGTCTTTTCCAAGTAAAAACCCCTAGTATATGAAAGAATGAAAAGGTGCTTTCGTTCTTGTGGAATAAGAAGCCCTCGTACCTTAATGAAAGGAAAATAGGAATTTTTCGTTAGGTATTTGACCAAATAGGATCGTCCAGTTCCTATAGAACCTATCACTAAAATACCCGATAGGGCTAAGCGGAACGAAAAGGGTTTTCCATGAGATGGTAAATGAAAACGATTAGCCCCACACGAGGTTTGGGAATAAGTGATTGTCTGATAATGAGCAAGGAATATACGTCTTTCTGCTAAAGAGGATCTATTAAACTCATAATTCATTAGATCCTTGTTAGCAATGTCAAGTAGGTATCATAAGTAAATGGATCCCGGTTGTTCAATCCTTTGATAACCAAGGTCCTTCTTTGCTAAAGAGAAATGATCACTATGAGTCAGACTCAATAGAATTGGATCCATTCCAAATAGCGAGAATTAGGATTCTTGATCCCTCTCAATCTCTCTTTCAATTCGAGGATCCAGAGAGGTGTTTTCATAGTCATCTCCGAATATTTGCCATCTCCGAATATTTTGATTTCATTTTTCTATGATATGTCTTTCTATATGAAAATTGGTTATTTACGATGTACGATGATCCCTGTTAAGCATCCATGGCTGAATGGTTAAAGCGCCCAACTCATAATTGGTAAATTTGCGGGTTCAATTCCTGCTGGATGCACGCGAACGGGAACGTTCCATAAGTCTATTGGAACTGGCTCTCTCTCTCTATCCATGGAATCTCATCCATCATCCATACATAACGAATTGGTATGGTATATTCATACCATAACATAAGAACAATAAGAACTCGAATTCTTATCGATACTGGAACTCAGAGCATAGGAGGGAAAGTCGATTTATGGATGGAATCAAATACGCAGTATTTACAGAAAAAAGTCTTCGTTTATTGGGAAAGAATCAATATACTTTTAATGTCGAATCGGGATTCACTAAGACAGAAATAAAGCATTGGGTCGAGCTCTTCTTTGGTGTTAAGGTAGTAGCTGTGAATAGCCATCGACTACCCGGAAAGGGTAGAAGAATGGGACCTATTCTGGGACATACAATGCATTACAGACGTATGATCATTACCCTTCAACCGGGTTATTCTATTCCACTTCTAGATAGAGAAAAGAACTAAAGGAGAATACTTAATAATACGGCGAAACATTTATACAAAACACCTATCCCGAGCACACGCAAGGGAACCGTAGACAGGCAAGTGAAATCCAATCCACGAAATAAATTGATCCATGGACGGCACCGTTGTGGTAAAGGTCGTAATGCCAGAGGAATCATTACCGCAAGGCATAGAGGGGGAGGTCATAAGCGCCTATACCGTAAAATCGATTTTCGACGGAATCAAAAAGACATATCTGGTAGAATCGTAACCATAGAATACGACCCTAATCGAAATGCATACATTTGTCTCATACACTATGGGGATGGTGAGAAGAGATATATTTTACACCCCAGAGGGGCTATAATTGGAGATACTATTGTTTCTGGTACAAAAGTTCCTATATCAATGGGAAATGCCCTACCTTTGAGTGCGGTTTGAACTATTGATTTACGTAATTGGAAGTAACCAATTAGGTTTACGACGAAACCTAGAAATCGATCACTGATCCAATTTGACTACCTCTACGGGATAGACCTCAACAGAAAACTGTTGAGTAACGGCAGCAAGTGATTGAGTTCAGTAGTTCCTCATAGAAAATTATTGACTCTAGAGATATGGTAATATGGAGAAGACAAAATTGTTTGAAGCACGCACAGAACCGGAAGCGCCCCTTGTTTCAAAGAGAGGAGGACGGGTTATTCACATTTAATTTGATGGTCAGAGGCGAATTGAAAGCTAAGCAGTGGTAATTAAGACCCCCGGGTGAAAATAGGGATGTCTCCTACGTTACCCATAATATGTGGAAGTATCGACGTAATTTCATAGAGTCATTCGATCTGAATGCTACATGAAGAACATAAGCCAGATGACGGAACGCGGAGACCTAGGATGTAGAAGATCATAACATGAGCGATTCGGCAGATTTGGATTCCTTTTCTATATATCCACTCATGTGGTACTTCATCATACGATTCATATAAGATCCATCTGTCTAGAGATCGTCATATACATCTAGAAAGCCGTATGCTTTGGAAGAAGCTTGTACAGTTTGGGAAGGGGTTTTTTGAGAAAAAAGAAGAATCTACTTCAACCGATATGCCCTTAGGCACGGCCATACATAACATAGAAATCACACGTGGAAGGGGTGGGCAATTAGCTAGAGCAGCAGGTGCTGTAGCGAAACTGATTGCAAAAGAGGGTAAATTGGCCACTTTAAGATTACCATCTGGGGAGGTCCGTTTGGTATCCCAAAACTGCTTAGCAACAGTCGGACAAGTGGGTAATGTTGGGGTGAACCAAAAAAGTTTGGGTAGAGCCGGATCTAAGTGTTGGCTAGGTAAACGCCCCGTAGTAAGAGGGGTAGTTATGAACCCTGTGGACCACCCCCATGGTGGCGGTGAAGGGAAAGCCCCCATTGGTAGAAAAAAACCCACAACCCCTTGGGGTTATCCTGCGCTTGGAAGAAGAACTAGGAAAAGGAAAAAATATAGTGATAGTTTTATTCTTCGTCGCCGTAAGTAAATACGTAACTAGGAATATGGAAAATTGCATTGCAATAATGCGATGGGCGAACGACGGGAATTGAACCCGCGCATGGTGGATTCACAATCCACTGCCTTGATCCACTTGGCTACATCCGCCCCTTATCCAGCTAAAGGATTTTCTCTTTTTTCCACTCATCATTATTCTATTTATTCTGACCTCCATACCTCGATCGAGATAGTGGACATAGGATGCCACTCTTTAAAATGAAAAAAGGAGTAATCAGCTGTGACACGAAAAAAAACGAATCCTTTTGTAGCTCGTCATTTATTGACAAAAATCGAAAAGGTCAATATGAAGGAGGAGAAAGAAACAATAGTAACGTGGTCCCGGGCATCTAGCATTCTACCCGCAATGGTTGGCCATACAATCGCGATTCATAATGGAAAGGAACATATACCTATTTATATAACAAATCCTATGGTAGGTCGCAAATTGGGGGAATTCGTGCCTACTCGGCATTTCACGAGTTATGAAAGTGCAAGAAAGGATACTAAATCTCGTCGTTAACTGAATTCAGAATAGAAAGATTCAGAATAAACAAAATTTATAGGATTCAAATAAAGTAAAGGTAGGCGGGGAATAACCTTATTTATGACAAGTTTCAAATTGGTAAAGTATATCCCTAGGATAAAGAAGAAGAAGAACGGGCTACGGAAACTCGCAAGAAAAGTTCCAACTGATCGTCTACTTAAGTTCGAACGGGTTTTCAAAGCACAAAAACGCATACATATGTCTGTTTTTAAAGCACAAAGAGTTCTTGATGAGATTCGCTGGCGTTACTATGAGGAAACCATTATGATACTGAACCTCATGCCTTATCGAGCATCTTATCCCATCTTAAAGTTGGTTTATTCGGCAGCAGCAAATGCTACTCACTATAGGGATTTCGACAAAGCTAATTTATTCATAACAAAAGCCGAAGTGAATAGGAGTACTATTATGAAAAAATTCAGACCTCGGGCTCGAGGACGTGGTTATCCTATAAAAAAAACCATGTGTCATATAACAATTGTACTAAATATAGTAAAGAAATCTAAATAACTTTTAGATCAACCTAAGATTTCGATTCCCAATAAAAAAAAAAAAAATAGAATAGAAAAATATGGGACAAAAAATAAATCCACTCGGTTTCAGACTTGGTACAACCCAAAATCACCATTCCTTTTGGTTCGCACAACCCAAAAATTATTCTGAAGGTCTACAAGAAGATAAAAAAATAAGGAATTGTATCAAGAACTATATACAAAAGAATAGGAAAAAAAGCTCGAATAGAAAAATAGAATCAGACTCAAGTTCCGAAGTAATTACACATATAGAAATTCAAAAAGAAATCGATACAATTCACGTTATAATCCATATTGGATTCCCCAATTTATTAAAGAAAAAAGGAGCAATCGAAGAATTAGAGAAGGATATCCAAAAGGAAGTGAATTCTGTAAACCAGAGACTTAATATTGCTATTGAAAAAGTTAAAGAACCTTATAGACAACCTAACATTCTTGCAGAATATATAGCTTTCCAATTAAAAAATAGAGTTTCATTCCGAAAGGCAATGAAAAAAGCCATTGAATTAACTAAAAAAGCAGATATAAAGGGAGTAAAAATAAAAATTGCAGGCCGTCTAGGAGGGAAAGAAATTGCACGTGCCGAATGCATCAAAAAGGGTAGACTTCCCCTCCAAACAATTCGCGCTAAAATTGATTATTGCTGCTATCCAATTCGAACTATCTATGGAGTATTAGGTGTAAAAATTTGGATATTCGTAGAAGAAGAATAACTAACCTTGTTTTCTCATTCTGGCCAGTGATAGAATAAAAAAGACAAGATCCAAAAATCCCAGAAAAAAGAAGAAATTATACCTCTTTCTATAAGATTTAATGAAAATTGATAAATCTTTTAATATAATTGCTATGCTTAGTGTGTGACTCGTTAGTTTTTTCTTTAGGGTAAAAAATGGAAATTCAAAAAAAAACAAAAAAATTAAGCGAACCCTACTAAAAATGGAAAAAACTTAGTAATTATAGAAAATTAACTAATAACCAACCTATTGCTTCGTATTGTCGAGATCCTAACAAAGAAACAGTCACTATGTGAATAAATACATCTATCATAAATGAGTAGATCTATCATATAGTTGTAGCAACTGCATTTTTTTCTCTAAAAAAGAAACCGGATTCTAGGTTGTGAAACAAAACTAAAGGGATGTGGATAAAAGGAGGGATGATAGATAGAAGGAAGAAGAATAAAAAAGATATAAGATTCCAATGTGTATGGTCTATGAATTACATCATAAAAGGCAATGTGATAAAGCATCAATATAATAAAATAATAAAAATAAGAGAGAATTTAAAATCGTAATTTTGTGAAACAATAAATAAAAATTTAAAACAATAATAAAGAGCAGCCCAGGTTAATAAAACTGAGAAAATTAACTCGGAAAGTTTGGAAGCTCCGTTGCAGGATTCAAACCTAACCATTAAAGGAGAAGCTGTGGGAACGACAAAACCTATGACTGCATAGGATTGATTTTCTTGAAAAGAATCCTAATACTTCATTGGGTGGGATGGCGGAACAAACCAAAAAAATTGCTTTATTTGATAAGGTTATAAATTAACAAATAAGACAAGAAAGAGTAAATATTCGCCCGCGAAATCTTTATTGGATTAGAATACTTTACTATGATTCAATAAGGGTAAAAATAAGGATATTCCTTATAAAAAAGACAGATTACATTATATACAAATATAGAATTTGGATATATTCTAGATCTTCTTTCTTGACTATATATTTTTCTATTTTAAGAAATGCAAAATAAAAAAACCTATTCTATTATATATTGATGTGTATCTATCCGTAATATTTTTGAATATTATGGAATTAGAGAAATTTGCACGCTTTCTCATTTCATTCGCGAGGAGCTGGATGAGAAGAAACTCTCATGTCCAGTTTTGCAGTAGAGATGGAACTAAAAAAGAACCATCGACTATAACCCCAAAAGAACTAGATTTCGTAAACAACATAGAGGAAGAATGAAGGGAAAATCCTGTCGAGGCAATCGTATTTGTTTTGGTAGATATGCTCTTCAAGTACTTGAACCCGCTTGGATTACAGCGAGACAGATAGAAGCAGGACGAAGAGCAATGACACGATATGCACGTCGTGGTGGAAAACTATGGGTACGTATATTTCCCGACAAACCGGTTACACTAAGACCCACAGAAACACGTATGGGCTCAGGAAAGGGATCCCCCGAATATTGGGTAGCCGTTGTTAAACCAGGTCGAATACTTTATGAACTGAGCGGGGTATCTGAAACTATAGCTAGAGCAGCTATCTCCATAGCTGCCAGTAAAATGCCCATACGAAGCCAATTTCTTAGATTAGAGATATAGAACCCCCCAAAAAAAGGAGTATTAAAGAGAAAAAACCCCAGGTTTTCCTTCTGGAGAGACGATATATCTTTCATTCCTTTGCAGTGAAATAACAAATTGAAATCCAAATAATATGATTCAACCTCAGACCCTTTTAAATGTAGCGGATAACAGTGGAGCTCGAAAATTGATGTGTATTCGAGTCATAGGAGCTGCTGGTAATCAGCGATATGCTCGTATTGGTGATGTTATTGTTGCTGTAATCAAAGACGCAGTGCCCCAAATGCCTCTAGAAAGATCCGAAGTAATTCGAGCTGTAATTGTACGTACATGTAAAGAATTCAAATGTGAAGACGGTATAATAATACGCTATGATGACAATGCAGCAGTTATTATTGATCAAAAAGGAAATCCAAAAGGAACTCGAGTTTTTGGCGCGATTGCCGAGGAATTGAGAGAATTGAATTTTACTAAAATAGTTTCATTAGCTCCTGAAGTATTATAAATAAAGTAGATGAGATATAGATCAAAGAAAAAATTGAGTGGATTGTGTTTTACGTATATGCTTTAAAATCCAAAATAAAAACAAAAAGGAAAACATGTTGATTATCTAAAAATTAGGAGGAACCTAGAATTAGAGTCTTATGGGCAAGGACACTATTGCTGATTTACTAACCTCTATAAGAAACGCAGACATGAGTAAAAAAGGAACTGTTCGAGTAGTATCTACAAATATTACCGAAAACATTGTTAAAATACTTCTACGAGAGGGCTTTATTGAAAGTGTTCGGAAACATCAAGAAAGTAACAGATATTTCTTGGTTTCAACTTTGCGACATCAAAAGAGAAGGACTAGAAAGGGAATATATAGAACTAGAACCTTTTTAAGGCGTATCAGCCGACCTGGCTTACGAATTTATGCTAACTATCAAGGAATTCCTAAGGTTTTGGGCGGAATGGGAATTGCTATTCTTTCTACTTCTCAAGGTATAATGACAGATCGAGAAGCTCGACTAAACAGAATTGGGGGAGAAGTTTTATGTTATATATGGTAATGGCCCCGCCTATAGTACCCGAATTCTATCTCGAACTTCCTATTTTGAAAATGCAAATAGAAAAATAGGAGAAAAAATATGACAGAAAAAAAAAATAGGAGAGAAAAAAAAAACCCGAGAGAAGCAAAAGTTACTTTCGAAGGTTTAGTTACGGAAGCCCTACCCAACGGAATGTTCCGAGTTCGCTTAGAGAATGACACCATCATCCTGGGCTATATTTCAGGAAAAATCCGGTCTAGTTCTATACGAATACTGATGGGGGATAGGGTCAAAATTGAAGTAAGTCGTTATGATTCAAGCAAGGGGCGTATAATTTATAGACTTCCCCATAAGGATTCGAAGCGTACCGAAGACTCGAAGGATACTGAAGATTTGAAGGATACCAAAGATTCAAAGGATTAGGTTTTTCTAGGATAATAAATTCCAAAGTTCAAAATTTAAGTGAAGAAGCTTATTTTTTCCCAAAGAGTAGATTCATAGTTTAAGAAAGGAATACCTAAATATGAAAATAAGAGCTTCCGTTCGTAAAATTTGTACAAAATGTCGACTGATTCGTAGGCATGGGCGAATTAGAGTCATTTGTTCCAATCCGAAGCATAAACAAAGACAGGGGTAATCTTTCGAAAAAGGAGCTTTCCTTTCTAAAAAGTAAAAAAAAGTACCCACAGAAATGTCCAAATTCCGAATCAAAAAATGAAAGTAAAGGATATATTTAACCCTGAAACGGATATCTTTGTATCTTTTTTTCTTTTTGTTATTTCTAACTCATATTTATGAGATAATAAAATATGACAAAAGCTATACCAAAAATAGGTTCACGTAAGAAAGTGCGTATTGGTTTGCGTAGGAATGCCCGTTTTAGTTTACGGAAGAGTGCACGTAGAATAACAAAAGGGGTTATTCATGTTCAAGCCAGTTTCAACAATACCATTATAACTGTTACAGACCCACAAGGTCGGGTGGTTTTCTGGTCCTCCGCAGGTACTTGTGGATTCAAAAGCTCAAGAAAAGCATCACCCTATGCCGGTCAAAGAACAGCAGTAGATGCTATTCGTACAGTGGGTTTGCAACGAGCAGAAGTTATGGTAAAAGGGGCTGGTAGCGGAAGAGATGCCGCATTACGAGCCATTGCTAAAAGTGGTGTACGGTTAAGTTGTATACGCGATGTAACACCTATGCCGCATAATGGATGTCGACCTCCTAAAAAAAGACGTCTGTAAAAGAATTAAACCGCTTTCAAGAGAAATAAACGATTCAATGATCAAATAAATACTAATCTATTATGGTTCGAGAGGAGGTAACAGGATCCACCCAAACACTACAGTGGAAGTGTGTTGAATCAAGAGTAGATAGTAAGCGTCTTTATTATGGTCGTTTCATTCTGTCTCCACTTAGAAAAGGTCAAGCGGATACTGTCGGTATTGCCTTGCGAAGAGCTTTACTTGGAGAAATAGAAGGAACATGTATCACACGCGCAAAATTTGGGAACGTGCCACACGAATATTCTACAATAGTAGGTATTGAAGAATCCATACAAGAAATTTTACTAAATTTGAAAGAAATTGTATTGAGAAGTAATCTCTATGGAGTTAGAGACGCATCAATTTGCGTCAAAGGTCCTAGATACATAACCGCTCAAGATATAATCTTACCACCTTCCGTAGAAATCGTTGATACGACACAACCTATAG